CCAGAAAATAGTTTAGTTTAGAATTCTGGCTTTGGGAGCCAGGGGTGAGAGTTAAAATCTCTCTTTTCTGGGCGCTAGGGAGGAATTTAACCTCCGATCTTCGGATTACAAGACCGATGCTTTTATACTAAGCTACTAGGGCAAGCTCATTTCAGTGCTTTATTTTCTAGTCACCCTGCTAGTGGGAAGAGGACAAGGAATAATGCGAAATATAGGACGGACGCGATCTGTCCGATGATAATAAATGGGTGTTCTACTGGTATTCCTCCAATTCATGTCAGGATAATCATGTCTGCGACTAAAGTTCAAAATAGAAACTGGGTGATTGGGCGGAACGTTAGTCCTCGTTGTTTTGAGGTGTGTAGTAGGGGTACTACCATTAGTACAAGGATGGAAAATAGTAGTGCAAGAACTCCTCCTAGTTTGTTGGGGATTGATCGGAGAATGGCATAGGCAAATAGGAAATATCACTCTGGTTTAATGTGAGGCGGGGTGACCAGGGGATTAGCGGGGGTGAAGTTTTCTGGGTCTCCTAAAAGGTTTGGGGAGAATAACGCCAGGAGTGTGAGGGCTAGTAATATAATCACGAACCCAAGAAGGTCTTTGTATGAAAAGTATGGGTGGAAAGAAATTTTGTCTGCGTCCGAGTTTAATCCGATGGGGTTATTCGACCCCGTTTCGTGAAGAAAGAGTAGGTGAATAATAGTAGCGGCAGCGACAATGAATGGTAGAAGGAAGTGAAATGCGAAGAATCGTGTCAATGTTGCATTGTCTACGGAGAAGCCTCCTCAAATTCATTGAACTAATATGTCTCCTATGTATGGTACAGCGGATAAAAGGTTTGTAATTACTGTAGCGCCTCAAAAGGATATTTGTCCTCATGGGAGGACATAACCGACAAAGGCTGTCATTATAACTAGAAGTAGGAGGACTACTCCAATGTTTCAGGTTTCTTTGTAAAGGTATGACCCATAATATAGGCCTCGGGCAATGTGTAAATAAATACAGATGAAGAAGAAGGATGCTCCATTAGCGTGAATGTTACGGATTAGTCAGCCGTAATTTACATCTCGGCAGATGTGGGTGACGGATGAGAACGCGGTTGAAATGTCTGAGGTATAGTGCATAGCTAGAAATAGGCCGGTTAGGATTTGAGTAATTAAGCATAATCCTAGTAGAGAGCCAAAGTTTCATCATACTGAAATATTGGATGGTGTGGGTAGGTCAACTAGTGCGTCATTAGCGATTTTAATGAGGGGGTGTGTTTTTCGTAGGCTTGCCATTAAGGGTTCTTGTAGTTGAATAACAACGGTGGTTCTTCAAGTCATTGGTCTCGGTTAAAGTCTGAGCAAGAATTATGACCTATTTTATGTTTTTATTATTAATAGCTTTGGTTGTGGGGTTAGTTGCTGTTGCTTCTAACCCTACTCCTTATTTTGCTGCTCTTGGTTTAGTGGTTGCAGCTGGGGTTGGATGTGGGGTTTTGGTTGGTCATGGAGGCTCTTTTTTATCTCTAGTTCTTTTTTTAATTTACTTAGGGGGAATACTTGTGGTTTTTGCTTATTCAGCGGCTTTGGCCGCTGAACCCTATCCTGAAGCTTGGGGCAGTCGTTCCGTTCTGGGTTATGTATTAGTATATCTTTTAGGAGTTGGTCTGGTGGCAGGGTTCTTTTGAGGGGGCTGATATGAAGGATCGTGGGTAGTTGTTGACGGGCTGAAGGAGTTTTCCGTTTTACGTGGGGATGTTAGTGGGGTGGCTGTAATGTATTCATCGGGCGGGGGAATACTGGTAATTTGTGCTTGGGTGCTGCTTTTAACCTTGCTTGTTGTGCTGGAGCTTACTCGTGGCTTAAGCCGTGGGGCCCTTCGTGCGGTCTAGAGGAGAACAGGGAGGACGGCTAGGATTAGGGTTAGGAGGAAAATAGTTAGGTATGTTTTGATTATTCCTCGTGAGATGTCGTTTGTAATTTTTGCTATGGTCATTTGTGTTAGTGCTAGGCCTTTTGGTCCTACAGTTTCTAATCATGTTTTGTCCAGTTGCGTGGCGGCTGACTGTCCTAGGGTAAGTTTAAGCTTTGGAAGTAGTCGGTGAACGATTGCGGGGAAAAATCCTAGTATGTTTGAGAAATGGTGTAATGTAATTGTTGGAGTAATTTTTACTTGTTTGCTTGTCATATTGGCTAGTTCTATGGCTACTAGTAGGCCTGCAATTGTTACTAGGAGGGCTGCTATTTTTAGGGTAGTTGGTATTGTTATAATTGGTGTTTTTATTGGTAGAAAATTTTGTGTAATGATAAGGCCTGCAATAATGCTTCCTCAAGCGAGTCGTTTAATGGAATTAATCACTAGTGGGTTATTTTCATTAATTGGGGATAGAGTTATGAATCGTGGGGTTCCTATAACTACAAAATATACTAGTCGGAAGCTGTATACTGCGGTAAACGATGTGGCAATTAGTGTCAGGGTTAGGGCTCAGGCGTTTAGGTGGGAGGTGTTTAGGGCTTCAATAATTGCGTCTTTCGAGAAGAATCCTGCCAGGAAGGGGGTCCCTGTTAGTGCTAAACTACCAATTGTGAAATAAGTTGAGGTTGCGGGCATGATATTAAATAGGCCTCCTATTTTTCGGATGTCTTGCTCGTCGTTTAGGCTGTGAATAATAGAGCCTGAACATAGGAATAGTATGGCTTTAAAGAAAGCATGGGTGCAGATGTGAAGGAATGCTAGTTGTGGCTGATTTAGTCCAATTGTAACTATTATTAGGCCTAGTTGGCTAGATGTTGAGAAAGCTACAATTTTCTTGATATCGTTTTGGGTTAGGGCACAGGTGGCTGTAAATAGCGAGGTTAGTGCTCCAAGGCATAGGCAGGTTGTTAGGGCCAATTGGTTGTTTTCTATGAGGGGGTGAAGGCGGATAAGTAGGAAGATTCCTGCAACAACTATGGTACTTGAATGGAGTAAGGCAGATACTGGTGTAGGGCCCTCCATGGCGGAGGGAAGTCAGGGGTGGAGGCCAAATTGGGCTGATTTTCCTGTTGCCGCTAGAGCAAGTCCTATTAGGGGAATTGTTATATCGAATTTTTTTGATAATACAAAGATTTGTTGAATTTCTCAGGAGTTGAGGTTCATTGCAAATCAGGCTATGGTTATAATTAGTCCAATGTCTCCTACTCGATTGTAGATAACAGCTTGAAGAGCGGCTGTGTTAGCATCTGCTCGTCCGTGCCATCATCCGATAAGTAAGAATGACATGATTCCTACGCCTTCTCACCCAATAAACAGTTGAAATATATTGTTAGCTGTAACTAGAATAATTATGGCCACTAAAAACGTGAGTAAATATTTAAAGAATCGGTCAATATAGGGGTCGGAGTGTATATATCATAGTGCAAACTCTAGAATTGATCAAGTTACATAGAGGGCAATTGGAACAAAAATTAGGGAGTAATGATCAAATTTAAAGCTGATGTTTACGTCAAATGTTTGGGTATTTATTCATTGTCAGTTTGTAATAATTCCTTCTGTTTTTAAATTTAGGAAGATTATTAATGGGAGAAGACTAATGAAGAATGCGGAACTAACGGCAACTTTGGTTATTTCTGCTATGTTCGACCCTTGTTGATTGGGGTTTAATGTAGTAAGTAGTGGGTACACTAAAATAAAGAAGATTAGAAGAAGTGATGAGTGTATAATTAATGTCATTCTAGCTTCTACTTGGATTTGCACCAAGAGTTTTTGGTTCCTAAGACCAACGGATGAACTGTTATCCTTTAAAAGCACAAGGAAGCCATGGATTTTAACCATGGAGGGCAAGGATTAGCAGTGCTTGCTATTTTCTGTTCTTCCTTGGTGAGTAAGGAGACTTTAACTCCTGTCTTTAGAATCACAATCTAATATTTTGGTTAAACTATACTTACAGTAGCATCATCCTCACATGAGTTCTGGTTTTGTTACCAATAGGATGACGGGGATTAGGTGTAGTGTTATCAGTAGGTGTTCTCGGGTGTGAAATGGTTGGAGCCCTGTAATGTGGTTTGGTGTAGGGCCTCGTTGTGACATAAGGAATATATATAGGGAGTAGCCCGCTGTAATAAGAGTTCCTAGGCCGGTAAGTAAAATCGTTCATGGGGATCAGTTAAATAGTGTTGTAATGATTATAAGTTCTCCTATTAGGTTGGGTAGTGGTGGGAGTGCCAGGTTAGCTAGGTTAGCAATAAATCATCATACCGCGGTCAGTGGAAAAATAATTTGTAGTCCTCGGGCAAGAATTATTGTTCGGCTATGTGTTCGTTCATAGGCCGTGTTGGCTAAGCAAAATAGTGCTGAGGAGACTAATCCGTGAGCAATTATTAAAATAATTGCTCCTGAAAATCCTCACGGGGTTTGGATTAAGATCCCGCCTGCTACAAGGCCCATGTGACTTACGGATGAGTAGGCGATTAGTGATTTTAGATCCGTTTGTCGGAGGCAAATTGATCCTGTTATAATGATGCCTCATAGGGCTAAAATAATAAACGGGTAGGCTAGTTCTTTTGATAGGGGGTCTAATATTACTATTATTCGTATTATTCCATATCCGCCTAGTTTTAGCAGGACTGCTGCTAGTACTATTGATCCTGCTACAGGGGCTTCTACATGTGCTTTTGGTAGTCAAAGGTGCACTCCATATAATGGTATCTTAACTAAAAATGCGATTAGGCAGCCAGCTCATCAGATTATATGGCCTCAAGAACTGAGTTGTAGGGGTTGTGAATATTGGAGAACTAGTATTGACAGTGTGCCCGTAGATTGCTGGAGGAGGAGTAGGGCAACTAAGAGCGGGAGTGACCCTGCTAGGGTATAAAATAAGAAGTAGGTTCCTGCATTGAGTCGTTCGGTTTGATTTCCTCAGCGGGTAATAATGATAAGGGTTGGGATAAGTGTAGCTTCAAATATAATATAAAATATAATAATCTCTGTGGCGCCGAATGCTATGATTAGAAAGGTTTGTAGCGAGGCTAGGAGTGTAATATACAATCGTTGTCGGCTAATTGGTTCTGGATTAATGTGGTTTTGGCTGGCTAAAATTATAAGGGGGAGTAGTCAGCATGTTAGTACTAGAAGGGGGGTTGATAATGGGTCTGTGGCTAAGTAGGTGTTGGAGGAAGTTCATCCGGTTTCAGATGTTCACTTAAATCATATTAGGCTAATGGCGGCAATTAGGAGGCTGTGTGCGGTTGTAGTCGTCCATAGTCATTTAGGAGAAGTTAATCAAATTGTTGGAAATAGTATAATTGTGGGGATAAGTACTTTTAGCATTGTAGAAGATTAAGGTTTTGTAGTCGGTCAGTGCCGTGAGTACGAGCAGTGGCAACTAGTAAGGCCAGGCCAGTGCTGGCTTCGCAAGCAGAGAAGGCTAAAAGTAGCATGGGGGCTGTTGAAAATCCTGTGGATTCAAATTGTAGGGCTCATAGGGCCAGTGCAATAAATAGGGACAACATTATTCCTTCTAAACACAGGAGTGCGGAGAGTAGATGGGTCCGGTGAAATGCCAGTCCTATTAGGCCTAAAATGAATGCTGAGCTAAAGCTAAAATGTACGGGTGTCATAAGGGGGCCGTGGAATTAAACCACGATTTTCTGAGCCGAAATCAGAGGTCTTGTTTTGGACTAGCTCCCTATTCTGCTCATTCTAAGCCACCTTGAGTTCACTCATAAATTAGTCCTAGAGTTAATAAAATTAGGACTGTTGTGGCTCAGAAGAATGTTCCAGTAGGATTGTCAAGTTGGTCCCCTCAGGGTAGTGGGAGGAGAAGGGCAATTTCTAGGTCAAAGAGAAGGAATAAAATAGCTACTAGGAAGAAGCGTAAAGAAAATGGTAATCGGGCAGATCCTAGAGGGTCAAATCCGCATTCGTATGGTGATAGTTTTTCTGCGTCCGGATTTATTTGTGGGAGTCAAAAAGAAATGGTTGCTAAAATTAGTGAAAGGGCGGCTGTAATAGTTAAAATGGTTATAATTAGATTCATTATCTTTCCTTGGGGTTTAACCAAGACTGTGTGATTGGAAGTCACTTGTACTAACTTTAATACTAGAAAGATTATGCGCCTCATCAATAGATAGATACGTAGAGGAATAGTCATACTACGTCGACAAAGTGTCAGTATCAGGCAGCGGCTTCAAAGCCAAAGTGGTGTTCGGATGTAAAGTGGTATTGGATTTGGCGTAGAAGGCATACTGCTAGGAAGGTTGATCCAATAATAACGTGGAGTCCATGGAATCCTGTAGCTACGAAGAATGTTGAGCCATATACTCCGTCTGCAATTGTGAAGGGTGCTTCATAATATTCTATGGCTTGGAGAGCAGTGAAGTAGAACCCAAGTAGGATGGTTAATGCTAAGGATTGGATAGCTTGTTTTCGTTCTCCCTCTATGATGCTGTGGTGGGCTCATGTAACTGTAACCCCGGATGCTAATAGTACAGCTGTGTTGAGAAGGGGTACTTCAAAGGGGTCTAGGGGGGTAATTCCTGTTGGGGGTCAGCATCCGCCTAGTTCGGGGGTGGGTGCTAAACTTGAGTGGTAAAATGCTCAGAAGAATCCTAGGAAGAAGAATACTTCGGAGGTAATAAATAAGATTATTCCGTATCGCAGTCCTTTTTGTACTGGAGGTGTATGGTGGCCTTGGAAAGTTCCTTCTCGAATGATGTCACGTCATCATTGATACATAGTAAGAAGTAGGAGGATTAGTCCTAGGGTTATTAATGTTGTTGAGTGAAAGTGAAATCAGATTGCTAAGCCGGATGTTATTAGTAGGGCAGCGATAGCTCCGGTTAGTGGTCATGGGCTTGGATCAACTATATGATAGGCATGTGCTTGGTGGGCCATTAAACGTTTTCTTGTAGATATAGGCTTAGAAGAAGTACGAACACATAAGCTTGAATTATTGCTACTGCTACTTCTAATAGTGTTAGTAAAAATAATACTGTGGCGGTTAGAATTGCTACTGTTGGTATTATTGGTAGAAGAACAAATACGGCTGTGGCAATAAGTTGAATTAGAAGGTGGCCTGCAGTTAAGTTGGCTGTGAGTCGGACTCCTAGGGCTAATGGTCGAATAAAGAGACTAATTGTTTCGATAATAATTAGTACTGGAATCAGTGGAATGGGTGTGCCTTCTGGTAATAGGTGACCTAAAGCCACTGTTGGTTGATTCCGTATTCCGATAATTACGGTAGCAAGTCATAGTGGTACGGCAAATCCCATATTAAGTGATAGTTGTGTTGTTGGTGTAAAGGTATATGGCAGGAGGCCTAACATATTAATTGTAATTAAGAAAATTATTAAGGAGGCTAGTAGTAAGGCTCATTTATGTCCTCCTACATTTAGTGGGAGTATTAGTTGATTTGTAAATCGATTAATAAATCACCCTTGAATGGTAATAAGGCGGTTATTAATTCATCGAGATGATGAAGTTGGGTAAAGTACTCAGGGTAGTGCAATTGCGATGGCAATTAGTGGAATTCCTAGGTAGGATGGGCTTGCAAATTGGTCGAAGAAGCTTACTATCATGGTCAGTCTCAGGATTCAGTTTTGTGTTTTTCGGCACTTACTGGGGTTGGTTCATTTGGTGAGATGTGGCTTAAGATTTTAGTTGGAATAATAGTTAAGAAAACTAGTCAAGAAAATACTAAGATTGCAAATCAAGGGCCTGGATTTAATTGTGGCATTTCACTAGAGGTGGTCGGGAATCACCAATCTTTGGCTTAAAAGGCCAATGCTTTGTCCAATATTTAGCTTCCTAGCGAGGCGTCTTCTAGTATTAGTGAGGATCAGCTTTCGAAGTGTTCTAGTGGTACTGCTTCAACTACAATTGGTATAAAGCTATGATTTGCCCCGCAGATTTCCGAGCATTGTCCGTAGAATACTCCTGGGCGTGAGGCAATGAAAGCAGTTTGATTTAATCGTCCGGGGACTGCGTCTATTTTTACACCTAAAGATGGAACAGCTCAGGAGTGTAGTACGTCTTCAGCGGATACTAAGACACGGACTGGGGACTCTATCGGGACAACTATTCGATGGTCTGTTTCTAATAGTCGGAATTGTCCTGGGGCAAGGTCTTGGGTGGGTACTATATAAGAGTCAAATCCTAGGTTTTCGTAATCTGTATATTCATAGCTTCAGTATCATTGATGTCCTATTGCTTTGATTGTTAGGTGGGGGTCATTAATTTCGTCCATAAGGTAAAGAATTCGTAGGGATGGTAGAGCAATTAACACTAAAATAACGGCTGGTAAAATGGTTCATACAATTTCGATTTCTTGGGAGTCTAAAATATATTTATTAGTAAGTTTGGTTGATACCATTGCAATAATAATATATAGCACTAGGGTGCTAATTAAAAACACAATTATTAATGCGTGGTCGTGGAAGTGAAGAAGCTCTTCTATAACGGGTGATGCCGCGTCTTGGAATCCTAGTTGCGTTGGGTGTGCCATTAAATTTAAGTGTAAGACATGCAGGGATTTAACCTACAATTTCACCTTGACAAGGTGATGTGATTTTCATTTTACTAATGTCTTTAGAAGGAAGTGACAGAGTGGTTATGTGGCTGGCTTGAAACCAGCATATGGGGGTTCAATTCCTCCCTTTCTCGTTAATTTGATTGAATTTGAACAAATGCTGGTTCCTCGTATGTGTGGTAAGGAGGAGGGCAGCCATGGAGTCATTCCACATTTGTTATTGTTAGTTCTACAGATAGCACTTCTCGTTTAGCGGCGAAGGCTTCTCATAGAATAAATAGGAACATAATTACTGCTACTAGGGAGATTAGGGACCCAATAGACGATACTGTATTTCATAGGGCATAAGCGTCTGGGTAGTCAGAATATCGTCGTGGCATTCCTGCTAGGCCTAGGAAGTGTTGTGGGAAGAATGTGAGGTTAACTCCAATAAATATAACCCCAAAGTGGATTTTTGTCCAAGCGCTATGTAAAGTGTACCCTGTTAGTAGGGGGAATCAGTGTACAAAGGCTGCTATAATGGCGAATACAGCACCCATTGATAGAACGTAGTGGAAATGTGCTACTACATAATAGGTGTCGTGAAGGACAATGTCAAGTGATGAATTAGAGAGGACAATTCCTGTAAGTCCCCCTACTGTAAACAGGAAAATGAACCCCAGGGCTCATAGTATTGGTGTTTCTCATTTAATTGATCCTCCGTGAAGTGTAGCTAGTCAGCTAAATACTTTTACACCTGTTGGAATTGCGATGATTATTGTTGCGGATGTAAAATATGCACGGGTGTCTACGTCCATTCCGACGGTAAACATATGGTGGGCTCATACAATGAACCCTAGGAGACCAATGGCCATTATGGCTCATACTATTCCTATATAACCAAATGGTTCTTTTTTACCTGAATAATAGGCTACAACGTGAGAAATAATTCCAAATCCTGGAAGGATCAGAATATAAACTTCTGGATGACCAAAGAATCAGAATAAGTGTTGGTAGAGGATTGGGTCTCCCCCGCCTGCAGGATCAAAGAATGTGGTGTTGAGATTTCGATCTGTTAAAAGCATTGTAATGCCGGCAGCCAGAACAGGCAGTGATAGGAGAAGAAGGACAGCGGTTACAAGCACAGATCAAACAAATAGGGGTGTTTGGTATTGGGAAATGGCTGGGGGTTTTATGTTAATGGTTGTAGTAATGAAGTTGATTGCCCCCAGGATTGATGAGACACCTGCTAAATGTAGTGAGAAAATTGTTAGGTCTACTGATGCTCCTGCATGGGCTAGGTTTCCTGCAAGAGGGGGGTATACTGTTCATCCGGTTCCGGCACCAGCTTCAACACCAGAAGAAGCTAGCAGCAGCAGGAAGGATGGGGGAAGAAGTCAGAAGCTTATATTGTTCATTCGTGGGAATGCCATGTCTGGGGCTCCAATTATTAGGGGTACAAGTCAGTTTCCAAATCCTCCAATGAGGATGGGCATTACTATAAAGAAAATTATTACGAAGGCGTGGGCGGTAACAATTACATTGTAAATTTGGTCATCACCTAGAAGTGATCCGGGTTGACTAAGTTCAGCTCGAATGAGGAGGCTTAAAGCGGTTCCTACTATTCCGGCTCAGGCACCAAATACTAGATAAAGGGTACCAATGTCTTTGTGGTTGGTAGAGAAGAATCAGCGCGTGATTGCCACAGGTAGGGTAGCCGAGTGTTTAGGCGGTGGGTTGTAGCCCCGAAGACAGAGGTTTAAGTCCTCTTCCTATCAGCCCCGTGGTGAAGAAAACATATTGGATTGCAAATCCGAAGACGTAGATTAATAATCTGCCGGGGCTTTTCCCGCCTTTCTGAGTTAAACGGCGGGAAAAGTAGATGGATGCTCGCTGGCTTGAGCGCTTAGCTGTTAACTAAGAGTTTGTAGGATCGAGGCCTTCCCATCTAGTAAGGCCTTAGCTTAATAAAAGTATCTGATTTGCAATCAGGAGATGCGAGTTGATCTCTCGTAGGTCTTAGTCAGGGACTAGAAGATTTTCACTTCTACTTAAAGCTTTGAAGGCTTTTGGTCTAATATTATCCTAAGTCCCTAGGTGGCTAGTATTAGAATGGTTGGGGTCATCGGTAGTAGTCCTAGGGTAGCCATGGTGAATAGGGCTAGGGGTATGGAGGTCTGGGTTGTTTGGGTTCGTCAGGGGGTGGTTGAGTTGATTATATTAGGGGAGATGGTTAGTGTTATTGCGTAGCATAGTCGTAGATAGAAGTATAGGCTAATCAGGGCAGCTAGGGCTATGATTGTGGCGACAATGGGAAGATCTTGTTTTGTTAGTTCTTGTAAAATTAATCATTTTGGTATAAATCCTGTGAGTGGTGGGAGGCCACCTAGTGACAGTAATACCAGGGCAGTTGTTGCTGTTAGGATGGGGCTTTTTGATCAGGTTGTTGCCAGCGTGCTAATTTTAGTTGTTAATGATATTTTTAGGGTCAGGAATGCTGCGGAGGTTATGATAATATATGTTCCTAGTGCAATTAGGGTAAGTTGGGGGGCATATTGGATTACAATAATTATTCATCCTATATGTGCAATTGAAGAGTAGGCTAAAATTTTCCGTAGTTGGGTTTGGTTCAGGCCTCCCCATCCGCCTACTAATGTAGATGTCACTCCTAATAACGTTAGTAGTAAGGGATCAATGTTTTGTGCTGTTTGAATAATGAGTGCGAAGGGGGCAAGTTTTTGCCATGTGGAGAGGATAAGTCCTGTTAATAGGTCTAACCCTTGCAGGACCTCGGGTATTCAGAAGTGTATTGGTGCAAGTCCAATTTTAAGTGCTAGGGCGGTCATAAATATTGTACTGGCGAGGGGGTCTGATAGATTGGTGATATCTCATTCTCCTGTTATTCAGGCATTTGTTGTGCTGGCAAACAGAATTATTGCTGCTGCAGTAGCTTGGGTTAAGAAGTATTTTGTTGTTGCTTCTACTGCTCGGGGGTGGTGGTGTTGTGCTATTAGGGGAGTAATTGCTAGTGTATTAATTTCTAGGCCTATTCAAGCTAGAAGCCAGTGAGAGCTGGCAAAGGTCAGAGTAGTTCCTAGTCCTAGGCTGGATAGTAAAATTATAAGTACATATGGGTTCATTGGCGGAGGAGGGACTTTAACCGTCATGTTCGGGGTATGGGCCCGAAAGCTTCATTAGCTGACCCCGCCTTAGAAAGTGGTGTAAAGGAAGCACCAGGAGTTTTGATCTCCTGAGTATGGGTTCAATTCCCTTCTTTCTAGGAACTGAGGGGATTTTAACCCCTGTAATTCACTCTATCAAAGTGGTCCTTGGGTACTCAGGCACAGTTCCTTAATTATAGTTGTGGGGGAAGCCCCGCTAGTGCAATTGGCAGGGCGGTGTGTCATAATACAAAGGCAAGTGTAAGAGGGAGGAAGTTTTTTCATACTAGGTGCATTAGTTGGTCATAACGGAATCGTGGGTATGAGGCTCGCACTCAGAGGAATAAGATGGACAGGAGTGCAGCTTTAGTTATGAGGTTAATTGTTGTGAGTTCTGGTATATTTGGGATGTGTGAGGCTCCTAAGAATAAGACAGCTGAGAGGGTGTTTATCAGAAGAATGTTGGCGTATTCGGCCAGGAAGAAGAGTGCGAATGGTCCTCCTGCATATTCTACGTTGAAGCCGGATACTAGTTCGGACTCCCCTTCTGTCAGGTCGAATGGTGCTCGGTTTGTTTCGGCCAGTGTTGAAATATATCATATTGCGGCTAAAGGTCAGGCGGGGATTAGTAATCAGATGCTTTCTTGAGTAGTATTAAATGTTTGTAGTGTATATCCTCCGGAGAAAATAATAACGGATAAAAGGATAAGGCCTAAGCTGACTTCATATGAAATCGTTTGGGCTACGGCTCGTAGTGCCCCAATTAGGGCGTATTTTGAATTTGATGCTCACCCTGATCCTAGGATTGAGTATACTGCAAGGCTTGATAGGGCTAGAATAAAGAGGATTCCCAGGTTGAGATCAGTTACTGGGTGAGGCATGGGTATTGGTGCCCATAAAGTTATGGCTAAGGTTAGCGCTAGTACGGGGGCGGCTAGAAACAGAAATGGGGAGGATGTGGACGGGCGAACGGGTTCTTTAATAAAGAGTTTTACTCCGTCGGCAATAGGTTGTAGTAATCCGTATGGGCCTACCACATTTGGTCCTTTTCGTAGCTGCATATATCCTAATACTTTTCGTTCAATTAGTGTTAGGAAGGCTACTGCTAAAAGCACGGGCACGATGTAGGCTAAGGGGTTAATTAAGTGGGTTATTAGGGTGTTTAGCATAAACTGGGAAGAGGATTTGAACCTCTGGTTAAAAGGGCTTAGGCCTTTCGCAATTTACCATGCTCTGCCACCCCAGTATGTCCTTATTTTGGCCAGCTGGCGCATTTGGCCCTCCCTTTACTTTATTTATTTGTTTTCATAAATTAGGGGCGGGGCGTGCCTTGAGCATTGGCCCCTCTTTTCCGATCCTTTCGTACTAGGAAAAGTAGCGTTACAGATAGAAACTGACCTGGATTGCTCCGGTCTGAACTCAGATCACGTAGGACTTTAATCGTTGAACAAACGAACCCTTAATAGCGGCTGCACCATTAGGATGTCCTGATCCAACATCGAGGTCGTAAACCCCCTCGTCGATATGGACTCTGGGAGAGGATTGCGCTGTTATCCCTAGGGTAACTTGGTTCGTTGATCGGCTTGTATTAGCCGGATCATATTTGGTCAGATGTTCTGTGGCTTAGAGATGTCTCTCTTGGTTTTAGGAAATTTTCCCGGTCCACCTGGAGGCTCTTCTTTCCTCCGTGGTCGCCCCAACCGAAGGTAAAATCTCATGTTCCACAAAGTTTTCACTTTTTATTGAGTTGCTTAACGTGGTTGAGTTTTGTACCTTAAGCTCCAAAGGGTCTTCTCGTCTTGTATTATTATACCCGCTTCTGCACGGGTAGATCAATTTCACTGACTGGAAAAGGGAGACAGTTAAGCCCTCGTTTGGCCATTCATACAGGTCTCTATTTAAAAGACAAGTGATTGCGCTACCTTTGCACGGTCAAAATACCGCGGCCGTTGAACTTGTAGTCACTGGGCAGGCTGGACCTCCTATACTTGGTTGTGTTGCAGGAGGCGATGTTTTTGGTAAACAGGCGAGGCTTGTGTTTGCCGAGTTCCTTCCTTTTCTTTTAGTCTTTCCTTTGTTGCACTCCAGTGTGGGGGTAACGATAGTTAGGTTGTGGGTTTTTCTAGGTTTTTTTGTAATCCACATTGCTCTCTTGGGTTGAGTTCGTTAATTGCCAATGGTTGGTCCGATTTGGCTTACACTTGTGCTTGGAGAAGGGCGGGCCTTCTTGTTACTCATTTTAGCATAATCTCTTCCATGTAGGCATGGGTTGGCCTAATAGTATTTAGGGGAATAAGATATATTATCAGGATAATAAACTTTTATCTGTCTGAGCTTTAACGCTTTCTGTTTAGGTGGCTGCTTTTAGGCCCACTAGAACAGTATGTTTTATGTATTATGATCTTTATCCTCCTAGAAAGGTTGTATCCTTTGTCAAAGGGGCTGTACCCCCTTTAACTAACTCTCGTGTGTTTCTCTTGTCGTCTTGTTAACGTTTGTTTGATTTGGGGAGCACGAGGCTGAACTTCTATCCATTTCTTAGGCAACCAGCTATCACCAGGTTCGGTAGGTCTGTCACTTCTACCCGGAGCTCTTCCCACTCTTTTGCCACAGAGACGGGTTGGCCCTCAATAGGCTGTCTCGGGGTAGCTCACCTGGTTTCGGGGTTTCAAACTAAAGGTCTCTTTGCTTGGGTGTACTGGCTAAATCATGATGCAAAAGGTACAAGGTTTAATCTTTGCTTTTTATTGCTTATATGGGTTGTTTCATTTCTCTTTCAGCTTTCCCTTGCGGTACTATTTCTATTGCTTTGTGGAACCTTTTCTGTCTCCCATACTCAGGTAAAAGAATGATTTAATTTTTAGTATTAGATTTATTTTATTTTATTTATATTGTTTAGTTATTAAGTGGTTAAGCTAGCTGTTTGGCTCAGGGTGACCCAATTTGCATGGATGTCTTCTCGGTGTAAGTGAGATGCTTGACTAACTCAGCCACACCCTGGGTTTGATCCAAGTGCACCTTCCGGTACACTTACCGTGTTACGACTTGCCTCCCCTTGTCGGTGCTATTGTATTAGATATTTTTGGTGCATTTTGACAGGGGAGAGTGACGGGCGGTGTGTACGCGTCTCAGAGCCGGGTTCAAAGGGACACTCTATTTCCCTTTTACTACTAAATCCTCCTTCAAGCACTGTTTCATGGTGCATGTTCGTAATATTCTATACTAGAAAATGTAGCCCATTTCTTCCCACTCCATACGCTACACCTCGACCTGACGTTTTGGGTTGTACCCATTTTGCTTACTTTTATTACCTTCACAGGGTAAGCTGACGACGGCGGTATATAGGCTGGGTTGGCTAGGAGTGGTGAGGTTGAACGGGGGTTATCGGTTCTAGAACAGGCTCCTCTAGGGGGATCTGAGACACCGTCAGGTCCTTTGGGTTTTAAGCTAATGCTCGTAGTACCCTGGCGGACATCTATTGTAGTTGGATGTCTAAGTTTACGGCTGAGCATAGTGGGGTATCTAATCCCAGTTTGTTTCTCAGCTTTCGTGGGGTCAGGTGGGCTTATTAAAGTTACTTTCGTATTAGGGCTTCGGACGCCTAGAAGCGTATGACGGCCAAGGGGCCATTTGACTTTATTTTTGTTTATCCTTAACCACCCTTTACGCCGTTGTAATATCAACTAGGGCCTCTCGTCTAACCGCGGTGGCTGGCACGAGTTTTACCGGCCCTCTTAACACTAACTGAGTCAAGTTTTCACTTATGGCTTAATGTTTATCACTGCTGAATTCCCTTGGGGGTGTGGCTCGGCTAGGCGTCTTGGGCTAATATTTGTGCCTGATGCCCGCTCCTCGTCCCCGGGCAGGGGGATTGAGGGCATATTCACTGGGGTGCGGAGACTTGCATGTGTAAGTTGAGTTAAAGCTGATAATAAGGTCGGGACCATGCCTTTGTGCATGCGGAGATTTTTAGGTCTCATCTTAGCATCTTCAGTGCTATGCTTTGTATTAAGCTACGCTAGCTAAATAATATTAGAAAATTTAGTGTGGAGGTGATTTTTTGGGGGTTTTGGCAGAGGTTTTTAGGTGATCAATAAATTGTGATAAAAAAACCGATGCACATATATATATATATATATAATGGGATGCCAATTCATACCGCAACTCGTTGGCTTACACGTTCTTGGGTCCTCCTTGGTTTCGGGGTTTGACAAGGATAACAGGATTCTCTGGGCGTAGGGGGTAAGGGGGTTTGTCGCGCAAAAACCAAAGGGGGCACTATGTAAGGATAAGTTGAATAAGAGATGAATATGTTATGCACTTGAGTTAGAAGTATGTAATTCTTAAATTATGTCTTACGATAATTCATTTATATTATCACATTCAAGGAAAATGTTCAACCTTAAATCAACATTTGTGCCTGCACTCTGAGATGCAAGATGAAAGGAAACCAAAAAAAAAATACCTTATGCATATAAAAGAATGCTCGGCATGTGGGGTAATGAAACATATGTACTACACCATTAATCAGATGCCAGTATAATTATCCGAGGGTGGGATATTACAGTTATGTCCCTGAAATAGGAACCAGATGCCAGTAATAGTTCATATTGTGCAACCCCCACGATTAGTGTCCTTGATTCCATCATGCATGATATTCCTTTATGTAAATTAGTTGGTGGTTTCTTACTACATTAATATGTTCGAATAAAATCTTAGTTGATCCATTCAAGGAAAAATGTGAGGACAATTTTTTGGGGAATAATATATTACCCGGGTCGAAATAATTTAATTTGTGAGTCTTAATGTTATGCTTTATGTATACCTTCACATATATGTCCCTGCTTTATGGTTAAATTAATGATATGGTGATAATACATATATGTACTAATACATTATGTAATATTATGCATATTATGTACTAAACCATATAGGGGATGGTTACCC